GGGGGCTTTATATTATGAGATGGCGGATTTTATAAAAGTTATACAGGGCTGAAAATGGGGGCAGTCATGTCTAGCTAGGTCGGACAGTCGGGGTTTTATGGTGAAAGTAAAATGTGAAGGGGTCCAAATTTTTAACTTTTTGAGTTTAAAATTTGTGAAATTTGACTCAGGCCTTAGAGCGCGAAATTTTCGCAAATTTACGTTTTCATTATATAAAGTTGCGAAAAAAAAATGGACGGGGGTGGTTTTGGCTCGTGTAATTTGCTTCCCACTTAACCTTGGCCCGGGGCTGTGCCCATAAATTGTGTCAGGTTAAAAATTCTTATGGTCTTTTCTGTTTCCGGGGGGTTTGCAGAGTTTAAAGGACTTTGAGGAGAGTGGGGGGGTAGGGGGGGTTTAGGCGACGAAAAAAATAGTTGAAGGCAAAAAGAGGGGGGTAAAATAATACATATGCCCCTGAATACGCTATATGCTATTTAAAGAATAATATATCTTTAATTCTTTAACGATTAACGGGGATCAACGACCAGCCTAATCAATAGTATGTCCCTGATAACGGTTATGTTGTTTAGCAAGGAATACTTTAAGTTAGCTGGACAATCTCTATTAAGGATATTATCGGATCCCGGAAAAGAATTGAGCTTCGGAACTTGATACATCACGTGTAAGTGGAAGCGGAAAGAGATAAAAAGGCCCGAAGCCCATCGCAGGCAGTGCTCATGTCTGGTAACGCAATTTGGGTTGGTCAGAAGCTGCACCCCTAGCCCCCCCGAGGGCAGTGCCCATGCCTGGTAACGCAATTTACCAAAAAGAAACTTAGGCAAATAGTTGTATGAGAGTTATTATATGTATGTAAATGAGGTAAATAAATGAATGCCTAATAATACATAGTATGCCTATGGGGTATATAGATATATGTGGAATAATACATAGTATGTATATGGGGTATATAGATATATGTGGAATAATACATAGTATGTATATGGGGTATATAGATATATGTGGAATAATACATAGTATGTATATGGGGTATATAGATATATGTGGAATAATACATAGTATGTATATGGGGTATATAGATATATGTGGAATAATACATAGTATGTATATGGGGTATATAGATATATGTGGAATAATACATAGTATGTATATGGGGTATATAGATATATGTGGAATAATACATAGTATGTATATGGGGTATATAGATATATGTGGAATAATACATAGTATGTATATGGGGTATATAGATATATGTGGAATAATACATAGTATGTATGGTATATAGATATATGTGTAATAATGCATAAGTATGTATATGCGGTATATAGATATATGTATAATAATGCATAAGTATGTATATGCGGTATATAGATATATGTATAATAATGCATAAGTATGTATATGCGGTATATAGATATATGTATAATAATGCATAAGTATGTATATGCGGTATATAGATATATGTATAATAATGCATAAGTATGTATATGCGGTATATAGATATATGTATAATAATGCATAAGTATGTATATGCGGTATATAGATATATGTATAATAATGCATAAGTATGTATATGCGGTATATAGATATATGTATAATAATGCATAAGTATGTATATGCGGTATATAGATATATGTATAATAATGCATAAGTATGTATATGCGGTATATAGATATATGTATAATAATGCATAAGTATGTATATGCGGTATATAGATATATGTATAATAATGCATAAGTATGTATATGCGGTATATAGATATATGTATAATAATGCATAAGTATGTATATGCGGTATATAGATATATGTATAATAATGCATAAGTATGTATATGCGGTATATAGATATATGTATAATAATGCATAAGTATGTATATGCGGTATATAGATATATGTATAATAATGCATAAGTATGTATATGCGGTATATAGATATATGTATAATAATGCATAAGTATGTATATGCGGTATATAGATATATGTATAATAATGCATAAGTATGTATATGCGGTATATAGATATATGTATAATAATGCATAAGTATGTATATGCGGTATATAGATATATGTATAATAATGCATAAGTATGTATATGCGGTATATAGATATATGTATAATAATGCATAAGTATGTATATGCGGTATATAGATATATGTATAATAATGCATAAGTATGTATTACAGGACATAGTTTAATTTAAAAGAGCATCGGCTTTGGGTGCCGGCGGTGTGAGTGTAAGTCTCGCTGTCCTGAGAGGTGGGGGGGGGAGTGGCGGAGCTCGGATGAGTTGCGCTCGGGAGGATTTAAACTTCCGACATTCGGATTACAAAACCGACGCTCTAACCTGGCTGAGCTACGAGGGCAGGATCATTGAAGGGCTTTGTTTTCTACTCATCCAAGGGCAGGTATAAGGATGAGGAAAATGCTGAAGTATAGGAGGGATGCGATTTGGCCAATAATTACGAAGGGGTGTTCAACGGGCATTCCGCCGATTCATGTTAGGATAAAGACGTCAGCCACCAGGAGTCAGAAGAGAAATTGTGTGAAGGGGCGGAAGGTGTTGGCCCGTTGCTTGGAGGTGTGGAGGATTGGCACGAGTATAAGGACAAGAATAGAGAATAGGAGAGCTAAGACTCCGCCTAGTTTGTTTGGGATTGAGCGGAGGATGGCATAGGCAAATAGGAAATATCATTCTGGCTTAATGTGTGGAGGGGTGACAAGTGGGTTGGCGGGTGTAAAGTTATCGGGGTCGCCTAGAAGGTTAGGGGTGAATAGTGCAAGGGATGTTAGTGCTGTCAGCAGGGCCACGAAGCCTAAGATGTCTTTATAAGAGAAGTAGGGGTGGAACGAGATTTTGTCTGCGTCTGAGTTGATGCCGGCGGGGTTATTAGAGCCTGTTTCGTGCAAGAAGATGAGGTGAATCATTGTTATGGCAGCGACAATGAAGGGGAGAAGGAAATGAAATGCGAAGAATCGGGTGAGGGTGGCGTTGTCAACGGAAAAGCCTCCTCAGATTCATTGGACGAGGGTGCCGCCGACGTAGGGAACAGCGGAAAGGAGGTTGGTAATAACAGTGGCACCTCAGAAAGACATTTGACCTCAGGGAAGGACATAGCCTACGAAAGCGGTTATTATGGTTAGGAGGAAGAGAACAACTCCAATGTTTCATGTTTCCTTGTAGAGGTAGGAGCCGTAGTACAATCCTCGTCCAATGTGAAGGTAAATGCAAATGAAGAAGAAAGATGCGCCATTGGCATGGAGGTTTCGGATGAGTCAGCCGTAGTTTACGTCTCGGCAAATATGGGTGACGGAGGAGAAGGCTGTATCGATGCTTGAGGTGTAATGTATAGCCAGAAAGAGGCCGGTGGCGATTTGGATAATTAGGCATAGTCCAAGAAGTGATCCAAAGTTTCATCAGACTGAGATGTTTGAGGGGGCGGGGAGATCAACGAGGGCGTCATTTGCAATTTTTAGAAGCGGGTGGGATTTACGCAGTGTGGGGTGGGTCATTGAGGTTCTTGTAGTTGAATTACAACGGTGGTTTTTCATGCCATTAGTCTTGGTTAAACTCCGAGCAGGAATTATGACTTATTTAATGTCTTTATTTGTGCTGGGGCTTGTCTTTGGGCTTGTAGCTGTGGCATCTAATCCCTCTCCTTATTTTGCAGCACTTGGGTTGGTTGTAGTTGCAGGGCTGGGGTGTGGGGTGTTGGTCGGCCATGGTGGGTCTTTTTTGTCTTTGGTGTTGTTTTTAATTTATTTGGGAGGGATGCTTGTGGTTTTTGCTTACTCTTCTGCTCTTGCTGCGGAGCCATTCCCGGAAAGTTGAGGTGAGGGCTCAGTGATGGTATATGTGTGAGGGTACTTAATCGTTGTAGGTGCGGTGGGTGCCTGATACTGACAGGGGTGATATGAGGTGTCGTGGGGTGTAGTGGACGAGCTTCAGAGTTTTTCAGTGACGGCCGGGGATGTTGCGGGGGTGGCTATAATGTATTCATTAGGGGCTTTGATGTTGGTTGCTTGTGCATGGTGTCTTTTATTAGCTTTATTTGTGGTGTTGGAATTAACTCGAGGGCTGAGTCGAGGGGCCCTTCGTGCTGTCTAGCCTATAAGTTAATTAGGAAGGTGGCTAAGCAGAGGGTTAGGAAGAATAAAGACAGGTACGTTTTGATTAATCCTTGCTGAATATTACTTACAGCTGAGATTAAAGGAAGTTGGGCCGTTGAGGTTATTTTAGGGCCTGCTTTTTCGAGTCATGTTTGGTCGACTGATTGAGAGGCTACTGTTTGGCCTAGGATGAGGCTCATTTTGGGGGTTAGGCGGTGAATAATTGCTGGAAAGAATCCTAGTATGTTTGAAAAGTGATGGGTGGGGAGGATGGGGTTTATTTTAACTTGTTTACTTGTCAGGGAGGCTAACTCTAGGGCTGTCAAAAGGCCAAGAATCGTAACAATTAGCGCGCTTAGTTTAAGGAGGGGGTGTATAGTTATGATGGGGGTTTTAAGGGGCGTAATGTTAGAGGTAATTAGAAGTCCAGCAATTACACTTCCTCAGGCGAGTCGTTTAATGGGGTTAATAACTGCCGGGTTGTTTTCATTAATGGGGGAGAGCGGGAGGAAGCGGGGATGGCCTATGGACACAAAGAATACTACTCGGAGGCTGTAGATTGCGGTGAAGGAAGTGGCAAGTAGAGTTAATGTGAGGGCTCAGGCGTTGAGGTGAGATGTGTTTATGGCTTCAATGATGGCGTCTTTGGAGAAAAATCCGGCTAAGAAGGGGGTGCCTGTGAGGGCAAGGCTTCCAATGGTTATACAAGTGGATGTAAATGGGGCAAGGTGGTGTATTCCGCCCATTTTTCGGATGTCTTGTTCATCGTTAAGGCTGTGGATGATTGAGCCGGAGCACAGGAAGAGTATGGCTTTGAAGAATGCATGCGTACAGATGTGAAGGAATGCTAGTTGGGGTTGATTGAGGCCAATTGTGACTATTATTAATCCCAGTTGGCTGGAGGTGGAGAATGCGACGATTTTCTTAATGTCGTTCTGGGTTAGGGCGCAAGTGGCTGTAAATAGGGTGGTAAGTGCGCCTAGGCAAAGGCAGATTGTTAGTGCTGTTTGGTTGTTTTCAATTAAGGGGTGGAGTCGGATAAGTAGAAAAATACCAGCGACGACCATAGTGCTGGAGTGGAGTAGCGCCGAGACTGGGGTTGGGCCCTCTATTGCTGCTGGCAGTCAGGGGTGAAGGCCGAATTGGGCGGACTTTCCTGTGGCGGCTAGGATGAGTCCTATGAGTGGAAGGGTTATGTCTATATCTTTTGGGGCTGTAAACATGTGTTGAGTTTCCCATGAGTTAAGGTTTGTTGCTAGTCATGCTATGGCTAGGATTAGGCCAATATCTCCGACACGGTTGTAGGCAACCGCTTGAAGGGCCGAGGTGTTGGCGTCGGCACGTCCGTATCATCAGCCGATTAGAAGAAATGATATGATGCCCACTCCTTCTCATCCGATGAAGAATTGGAACATGTTGTTTGCTGAGACAAGGACAACTATTGCAATCAAGAAAATAAGAAGGAACTTAAAGAATCGGTTCATTTGGGGGTCAGCATGTATGTATCAGGATGCGAATTCTAGGATGGATCATGTTACGTAAAGGGCAATGGGTAAGAAGATAATTGAGTAGTGGTCAAATTTGAAACTGAGGTTAATGTCGAATGTTAGCGTGTTTATTCAGGCTCAGCTAGTAACAATTGTCTCCGTACCTTCATTTAAAAAGACACACAGGGGGATTAAGCTGACGAAAAAGGCGAGTTTGACTGCAGTTTTTACTTGGGAGGTGGCCCAGTGTGGGGGTACGGGGAGGGGATTTATGGTTGTTATTACAGGCAGGAATAGAAGTACAATTACTAAAATGAGGGAGGATGTAGTGATGGTGGTTGTTAACATAGCTATTACTTGGATTTGCACCAAGAGTTTTTGGTTCCTAAGACCAATGGATGACTGTTATCCTTTAATAGCGGGGGCGAGGAAGCCTTGGAGTTTAACCAAGGGGGTGAAGGATTAGCAATCTTTACTGCTGTCGAGCCATCCTCGGTGGGCAAGAAGATTTTAACTTCTATTTTCAGAATCACAATCTGACGTTTTTGTTAAACTATGCTCACAGGCACATCAGCCTCACATTAGCTCCGGTTTTGCAATCAAGAGTAGGAGTGGGATCAGGTGAAGCGCTATAAGGAGGTGTTCACGGGTGTGGGAGGGGTCAATTGTGAGGATGTGAGCAGGGGTGGGGCCCCGTTGGGTTATAAGGAACATGTATAGGGAGTAGCCTGCGGTAATTAGGGTGCCGGTACCTGCCAAGATTAAGGTTCAGGGGGATCAGTTGAATAATGAGGTAATGATTATTAGTTCTCCCATAAGGTTGGGGAGAGGGGGCAGGGCAAGGTTTGCAAGGGTGCCAATAAATCATCATGTGGCCATTAAAGGCAGGATCGTTTGTAAGCCCCGTGAGAGGACTATTGTACGGCTGTGGGTTCGCTCATAGGAGGTGTTGGCGAGACAGAAGAGAGCTGAGGAGGCAAGACCGTGGGCGATTATTAGGATAAGGGCGCCTGTAAAGCCTCAAGGGGTTTGGATCAGAATCCCGCCGGCCACAAGGCCCATGTGGCTGACTGAAGAATAAGCAATTAAAGACTTTAGGTCTGTTTGGCGGAGGCAGATGGAGCCTGCTATGATTACGCCTCAGAGGGCCAAGGCGAGGAATGGGTAGGCCAGTTCTTTTGAGAGCGGGTCAAGTAAAAGCATTATTCGTATTATACCGTAACCTCCCAGTTTTAGTAGGACGGCGGCTAGTACTATAGAGCCTGCAATTGGGGCTTCTACGTGGGCTTTGGGGAGTCAAAGGTGGATGCCGTATAGGGGCATTTTGACCAGGAAGGCGATGAGGCAGCCGGCCCATCAGACTTTATTACTTCATGAGGTAAGGAGAAGGGGCTTGCCGTATTGAAGGGTTAGAAGCGAGAGGGTGCCAGCTTCGTTTTGTAAGAGGAGGAGGGCGACTAGGAGGGGGAGAGAGCCTGCTAGTGTATAAAATAAAAAATATGTTCCGGCATTGAGGCGTTCGGCTTGGTTTCCTCATCGAGTAATCAGAATTAGTGTGGGGATCAGGGTCGCTTCGAATATAATATAAAACATAAGGATATCGGTTGCTCCGAATGCTAGGATTAGGAAGAATTGGAGGGAGGTTAACAGTGAGATGTAAACTCGTTGGCGGTTTAAGGGTTCGGTGGCTATATGATTTTGGCTTGCAAGAATTATTAGTGGGAGAAGTCAGCAGGATAGGATTAGGAGTGGGGTTGAGAGGGGGTCTGTGGCCATAAATGGGTTGATGAGTGATCAGCCTGTTTCTGAAGTTTGGGGAAGTCAGTGAAGGCTAATTAGTGCAATAACAAGGCTATGGGCGAGGGATGAGGGTCAGACTCATTTGGGCGGTGCTAATCAGATTAGTGGGAATAATATAAGTGTGGGGGCGAGTACTTTTAGCATTGTAGGAGGTTGAGGTTCTGTAGGCGGTCTGTGCCGTGTGTTCGAGCCGAGGCTACTAGGAGGGCGAGGCCGGCGCTGGCTTCACATGCTGAGAAGGCCAGAAGGAGCATAGGGGCTGCGGAGTATCCGGTGGTGCCTAGTTGTAAGGCTCAGATGGACAGTGCAATAAATAGCGATAGTATTATACCTTCTAAGCATAGTAGCGCGGAGAGAAGGTGGGTTCGGTGAAATGCTAGGCCCATCAGGCCTAGGGTAAACGCTGACGAGAAAGCAAAATGGGTAGGGGTCATAGGGCAATTGAGGGGTTTAACTTCAATCTCTTGAGCCGAAATCAAGTGTCTTATTTGGACTAATTGCCCGCTATTCAGCTCATTCAAGGCCGCCTTGTATTCATTCGTAGATCAGGCCCAAGGTTAGGAGTCAGAGGACAGCGGATGCTCAGAGGAAGGTATGCAGGGGGTTGGCGAGTTGGTCTCCCCATGGAAGGGGGAGGAGTAGTGCGATTTCAAGGTCAAAGAGTAGGAATAGAATAGCGACTAGAAAAAACCGAAGGGAAAAAGGGAGGCGGGCAGAGCCCAACGGGTCAAAGCCGCATTCGTAGGGGGAGAGTTTTTCTGCGTCGGGGTTCATCTGAGGTAGTCAGAAGGAGACGATGGTCAGGATGAAGGAGAGAACTAGTGCAATGAGAAGGATGGTTGAGATTAGGCTCATTATCTTTCCCCGGAGTTTAACTGGGACTGGGTGATTGGAAGTCACATATACTGGTTATACTAGAAAGATGGGGTGGTTTTTAGGGGTTAGCCGATTGGCGATTGATAGCCAGTATTTAGGAGAACCATGAGCCTCATCAGTAGATGGAGATGTAAAGGAATAATCAGACAACGTCTACAAAGTGTCAGTATCATGCCGCAGCTTCGAAGCCGAAGTGGTGTTCGGACGTAAAGTGGTGTTGAGCTTGTCGAAGGAGGCAGACGGCGAGGAATGTTGAGCCGATAATAACATGGAGGCCGTGGAAGCCTGTTGCTACGAAGAAGGTGGAGCCGTAAACGCCGTCGGCGATGGTGAAGGGGGCTTCGTAGTATTCGAGGCCTTGGAGGAAGGTGAAGTAGAAGCCTAGGAGGATAGTTAGGGTAAGTGATTGGAGGGCTTGTTTTCGTTCACCAGCTATGATGCTGTGGTGGGCTCAGGTAACTGTCACGCCGGATGCTAGGAGAACTGCTGTATTGAGGAGAGGGACTTCGAAGGGGTCAAGGGTGGTGATACCGGAGGGGGGTCAGCAGCCTCCTAATTCTGGGGTGGGGTTGAGGCTCGAGTGGTAGAAGGCTCAGAAGAAGCCTGCGAAGAAGAATACTTCCGAGGTAATAAATAGAATTATACCGTACCGGAGGCCTTTTTGAACAGGTGGTGTGTGGTGGCCCTGGAATGTTCCTTCACGGACGATGTCTCGTCATCATTGGTACATTGTTAGGGAGGTGAGGATTAAGCCTAGTGTTATTAGGGTTATTGAGTTGAAGTGGAATCAGATAGCTAGTCCAGATGTGAGGAGAAGGGCGGCGATTGCTCCTGTTAGGGGCCAGGGGCTTGGGTCGACTATATGGAAGGCATGAACTTGGTGGGCCATTGGGGGAGGGGTTAGACGTTTTCTTGTAGGTAGAGGCTTAAAAGAAGAACAAAGACGTATGCTTGAATCATTGCAACTGCTACTTCTAGAAGGGTGAGTAAGAGAAGGACAATTGAAGTAAGGGCTGCGACTGCTGGTATGGAGGAAAGGAGAACAAAGGCGCCTTTAGCAATTAGGAGGATCAGTAGATGGCCGGCCGTAAGGTTGGCTGTAAGTCGGACCCCTAGGGCTATTGGACGGATGAAGAGGCTAATAGTTTCGATAATAATGAGCACCGGGATTAGCGGGGTAGGTGTTCCTTCGGGGAGAAGGTGACCGAGGGCATGTGTTGGTTGGTTTCGCATACCAATAATTACAGTCGCTAATCACAGGGGGACGGCAAGCCCTAGATTTAAGGACAGTTGAGTGGTTGGGGTGAATGTATATGGTAAGAGCCCTAATATATTTAGGGAGATAAGAAAGATTATTAAAGAGGTGAATAGTGCGGCTCATTTATGACCCCCGAGGTTAAGGGGGAGAAGGAGCTGTTGAGTAAAACGGTTTATGAATCAGCCCTGAAGGGTTAGGGATCGGCTGTTTAGTCATCGGCCAGTTGCTACAGGGAATAATAGTCAAGGGAGTGTTAAGGCGAGTGCAATTAGGGGAATACCTAGGAGTGTGGGGCTTATGAATTGGTCGAACATGCTTAGGTTCATGGTCAGTTTCAGGGGTTGGTTTTGGGGTTTTCTGTGCTTTGGGAGGCAGGCTCATTGGGGAAAAGGTGAGATAGGACTTTGGGCGGAATCGCGATTAGGAAGACTAATCATGAAAAGATGAGGATTATGAACCAGGGGCTAGGGTTTAGTTGGGGCATATCATTAAGGGTGGTTGGGGGTCACCAGTCTTTAGCTTAAAAGGCTAACGCTATTACCCAATTTTAGCTTCTTAATGAGGCGTCTTCAAGTATTAATGAGGATCAGTCTTCAAAGTGTTTTAGAGGAACTGCTTCCACGACGATGGGCATAAAGCTGTGGTTTGCCCCGCAGATTTCAGAGCATTGGCCGTAGAATAGCCCGGGCCGTCCGGTAATGAAGGCTGTCTGATTTAGGCGGCCGGGGACCGCATCTAGTTTAACACCCAGGGCTGGGACAGCTCATGAGTGGAGGACATCTTCGGCTGAGACTATTACTCGAATGGGGGTTTCCATAGGGACTACTACTCGGTGGTCTGTTTCTAGCAGGCGGAATTGTCCTGGGAGGAGGTCTTGGGTTGGGACTATGTAGGCATCAAAACCTAGGTCTTCATAGTCTGTGTACTCGTAGCTTCAGTATCATTGGTGGCCTACGGCCTTAATAGTTAGGTGGGGGTCGTCGATTTCATCTATTAGGTATAAAATATTTAAGGATGGGAGGGCAATGAGAATTAAAATTCCGGCGGGTAAGATTGTTCAAACGACTTCAATTTCTTGTGAGTCAATGATATATTTATTAGTAAGTTGTGTCGAGACCGTTGTGACAATTATATAAAATACAAGGGTACTGACTATAATAACGATTATAAGTGCGTGGTCGTGGAAGTGGATAAGCTCTTCTATTACGGGGGAAGCTGCGTCTTGGAATCCTAACATAGAGGGGTGGGCCATAAGTCAAGATACGCGGGGGTTTAACCCACGATTCTGCCTTGACAAGGCAGTGTAATGCTTTACTAGTATCTCATGAAGAAAGTGGCAGAGCGGCGATGTGGTTGGCTTGAAACCAGCCTACGGGGGTTCGATTCCCTCCTTTCTTGTCCGTTGGGTGCGGATTTGGACGAAGGCGGGCTCTTCGAATGTGTGGTAGGGTGGCGGGCAGCCGTGGAGTCATTCCACGTTAGTTACTGTGAGGTTTGCTGCTTGAACTTCTCGTTTGGCAGCAAAGGCCTCTCAAATAATAAATACGAATAGGATTACTGCGACTAGGGAGATTAGAGACCCAATAGAGGAGACGGTGTTTCAAAGGGTATAAGCGTCTGGGTAGTCTGAGTATCGGCGAGGTATACCTGCAAGTCCGAGGAAGTGCTGGGGGAAGAAAGTGAGGTTTACCCCCACAAACATAACTGCGAAGTGGACTTTTGTTCATACGTTGCTTAGGGTGTAGCCTGTGAATAGTGGGAATCAATGGATGAAGCCGGCTAGGATAGCAAAGACTGCTCCTATTGATAGGACATAGTGGAAGTGGGCTACTACATAATAAGTGTCGTGAAGGACGATATCTAGTGAGGAGTTAGCTAGAACGATTCCGGTTAGTCCTCCGACTGTAAAAAGGAAGATGAAGCCGATGGCTCAAAGCATTGGGGTGTCTCATTTGATAGTGCCTCCGTGGAGGGTGGCTAGTCAGCTAAATACTTTAACACCAGTTGGAACGGCAATGATCATTGTGGCGGATGTAAAATATGCTCGTGTGTCCACGTCTATGCCCACAGTGAACATGTGATGGGCTCAAACAATGAAGCCAAGGAATCCGATGGCATTTATTGCTCAGACCATGCCCATGTACCCGAAGGGTTCTTTTTTACCGGCGTAGTAGGTGACGACATGGGAGATAATACCGAAGCCTGGCAGGATAAGGATATATACTTCGGGGTGCCCAAAGAATCAGAAGAGGTGTTGGTAAAGGATGGGGTCTCCTCCGCCAGCAGGGTCGAAGAAGGTGGTGTTTAGGTTTCGGTCTGTTAGGAGTATAGTGATGCCTGCAGCTAGGACGGGGAGGGAGAGGAGTAAGAGAACGGCTGTAATTAGGACGGCTCAAACGAAGAGGGGTGTTTGGCATTGGTGGATTGCAGGGGGTTTTATGTTAAGGATTGTTGTAATAAAGTTGATTGCCCCCAGAATTGATGATACCCCCGCCAGGTGAAGGGAGAAGATGGTCAAGTCGACAGAGGCTCCGGCATGGGCTAAATTTCCAGCCAGAGGGGGATAGACAGTTCAGCCTGTCCCGGCCCCGGCTTCTACGCCAGAGGAGGATAGGAGAAGAAGGAAAGATGGTGGGAGAAGTCAGAAGCTTATGTTATTTATTCGGGGGAATGCCATATCAGGGGCACCAATTATTAAGGGGACAAGTCAGTTGCCGAATCCTCCAATTAGAATGGGCATGACTATAAAGAAAATTATTACAAAGGCATGGGCTGTAACGATTACGTTATAGATTTGGTCATCCCCAAGGAGGGCTCCTGGCTGGCTGAGTTCAGCTCGAATCAGAAGGCTAAGGGCAGTGCCGACCATACCTGCTCAGGCACCGAAGATTAGATAGAGGGTGCCAATGTCTTTGTGATTAGTTGAGAAGAGTCATCGGGTTGTCACAGGTAAAAGGGGCTTTGAAGTGTTATCACGTTGGATTGCAAATCCGAAGAAGTCGGCTAGTAACCGACCGGGGCCTAGGTAATGACATGATGGCTGAGTTTCAAGTGGTGGGTTGTAGCCCCAAGGACAGAGGTTTGAATCCTCTTCATGTCAGCCCCGCAGAATCCCCCGATTCCTTCCCCCCCCCCCCCCCCGGTTTCCCCCCCCCCCCCCCCGCCTTTTAATTACGGCGGGGGGGGGCCCGTAGATGAATGCTCGCTGGTTTGGGCGCTTAGCTGTTAACTAAGCTTTTGTAGGATCGAGGCCTACTCATCTAGGGAGGCTTTAGCTTAATGAAAGTATCTGTTTTGCATACAGAAGATATGGGGTAGAGTCCCGTAAGTCTTATCAGGAGTTGGAGGATTTTCACCCCCGCTTAGGGCTTTGAAGGCCCGTGGTCTAGTGTTAACCTAAACCCCTAGAAGGGGAGGAGGGTGAGTAGGGTTGGGGTGAGTGGCAGGAGGAGCAGGGTGGCGCAGGTTGATGTTGATAGAAGGAGTGTTGAGGTGTGCGAGGTGTGCCGTCAGGGGGAGAGGCTTGTGGTAGTGCTCGGGGAGGAGGTTAGGGCTATTGCATAGCAAATGCGAAGGTAGAAGTAGAGACTAAGGAGGGCAGAAAGGGCAGCAATTGTGGCGGTGAGTGGGAGGTCTTGTTTGGCTAATTCTTGGAGGATGAGTCACTTTGGGGCGAATCCTGTAAGAGGGGGCAGTCCTCCTAGGGATAAGAGAATAAGAGGGCCAAGGCCTGCCAGTGCGGGGGCTTTACTTCATGATGATGCTAGGGAGTTAATGTTTGTGGACTCGGAGGTTTTGAATGTGAGGAATGCAGAGGATGTTATTAGGATATAGGTAAATAGGGCTAGAATTGTTAGTGAGGGGTTGTACTGGAGAATAATGATTATTCATCCAAGGTGGGCAATTGATGAGTAGGCTAGGATTTTGCGTAGCTGGGTTTGGTTAAGTCCGCCTCAGCCGCCGACCAGGGTGGAGGTTAGGCCGAGGGAGATTATGAGTGCGGGGGTAGAGGGGGTGAGTTGGGTTATAAGGGCGAAGGGGGCAAGTTTTTGTCAGGTTGAAAGAATTAGGCCGGTTGTTAAGTCTAAGCCTTGAAGCACTTCTGGAAGTCAGAAGTGCATGGGGGCGAGGCCTAGTTTAAGGGCGAGGGCTATTACTATTGCTGTGGTTGGGAGGGGGTGGGACAGTTGGATAATGTTTCATTCTCCTGTAATTCAGGCATTAGTGGTGCTGGCAAAGAGAATTATGGCTGCGGCTGTTGCTTGTGTAAGGAAGTATTTGGTGGTTGCTTCTACTGCCCGGGGGTGGTGATGTTGTGCTATTAGTGGAATAATCGCGAGGGTGTTGATTTCAAGGCCTATTCATGCTAGGAGTCAGTGTGAGCTGGCAAATGTGAGGGTGGTACCGAGCCCTAGGCTTATGAGCAGGGTGGGTAAGATGTAGGGGTTCATTAGTAAAGGAGGGATTTTAACCAACATGATCAGGGTATGGGCCTAATAGCTTGTTTAGCTGACTTTACTAGGAGGTAGTGTAGTGGAGGCACGGAGAGTTTTGATCTCTCAAGGAGGGGTTCGAGTCCTCTCTTTCTAAGGATTTGAGGGGACTTTAACCCCTATGTTTTTCCCTATCAAGGAAACCCTATACTTCAGGCACAAATCCTTTAAAATTGGGGTGGGATGCTCGCCAGCGCGAGAGGGAGGGCGAGGTGTCAGATTACTAGGGCCAGAGTAAGAGGGAGGAAGTTTTTTCAGACAAGGTGTATGAGCTGGTCATAACGGAAGCGTGGATAGGAGGCGCGGACTCAAAGAAAGAGGACTGATAGGAAGGCTGCTTTTGTTATCAGGTTGGCTGCTGTAAGTTCGGGGATGGTGGGTATGTGGTGAGAGCCGAGGAAGAGAATTGTGGAGAGGGTATTCATTAGGAGGATGTTTGCATATTCTGCAAGGAAGAACAGGGCGAAAGGGCCGCCGGCATATTCGACATTGAAGCCAGAGACGAGTTCAGATTCTCCCTCTGTGAGGTCGAAGGGTGCACGGTTGGTTTCGGCAAGGGTGGAGATGTATCATATGGCCGCTAGTGGTCAGGCCGGGATGGCAAGCCAAATTGTTTCCTGGGCAGAGTTAAAGGTTTGTAGGGAAAAGCTGCCAACAAAGATAATTACAGAAAGAAGGATTAGTCCAAGGCTCACTTCGTAGGAGATTGTTTGAGCGACGGCTCGGAGGGCTCCGACGAGAGCGTACTTGGAGTTAGATGCTCATCCTGACCCAAGGATAGAATACACAGCCAGGCTAGAGAGGGCCAGTACAAACAAGATTCCGAGATTGAGGTCGGTGACAGGGTATGGGATAGGTATTGGTGCTCAGAGCGTTAGGGCGAGTGTGAGTGCAAGGACGGGTGTTATAAGAAATAGGAAGGGGGAAGAGGTTGATGGACGGACGGGTTCTTTAATAAAGAGTTTTACACCGTCAGCGATGGGCTGGAGGAGGCCATAGGGGCCTACAATGTTGGGACCTTTCCGTAGCTGTATATAGCCAAGTACTTTTCGTTCAAGGAGGGTGAGAAATGCTACTGCAAGAAGGACTGGAACAATATAGGCTAGAGGGTTTAGGACTTGGGTGACTAGGATGTTAATCATTGCTGGGGGTGGGTTTTAACCTGGGGAAGAAATCCAGCAGGAGTTATGGAGGGGATTTGAACCCCTGTAGAAAGGGCTTAGACCTTTTGCAATCACCGGGTTCTGCCACCATAACTGACACTGGTCTGGGGTGTAAGGAGTATGTCCCCTTGCCGTTTTATTTGAATTCATCGGTGGGGGATGAAGCGTGTAGTGTGCAGAGGCTTCTTCTTTTTGGTCCTTTCGTACTAAAAAAGATCAATGCGTAGATAGAAACCGACCTGGATTTCTCCGGTCTGAACTCAGATCACGTAGGACTATTAGTCATTGAACAAATGAACCCTTAATAGCGGCTGCACCATTAGGATGTCCTGATCCAACATCGAGGTCGTAAACCCCCTCGACGATGAGGTCTCTGGGAGGGGATTGCGCTGTTATCCCTAGGGTAACTGGGTCCATTAACCGGCTAGATGCCGGGTCTTTTGTGGTCAGAAGTACTGTTAATTTGGCCTGTGGGCCTAGTTTTGAGGGGTAGTGGCCTTGGTCCATATGGGGGTTTTACTTTTCCCCGTGGTCGCCCCAACCGAAGACACATCAGTAAGGTTCAATATGTTTTCTTCCTTTAGGGGGTATTTTACATGGGTTAAACTTTATGTCTTAAGCTCCATAGGGTCTTCTCGTCTTACGAGTGTATCCCCGCTTCTGCACGGGGAGATCAATTTCATTGACTTTAAAGAGGAGACAGCTAAGCCCTCGTGATGCCGTTCATACTAGTCTTCATTTAAAAGACAAGTGATTGCGCTACCTTTGCACGGTCAAAATACCGCGGCCGTTTAACATAGTGTCACTGGGCAGGCGGGACCTCTTATTCGTTCGTTTTAGCAAGAGGCGGTGTTTTTGGTAAACAGGCGAGGCTTGTGTTTGCCGAGTTCCTTCTCTCTATTTTAGTCTTTCCGGGGGTACACAGCTGTGTTGCGTTAACGAGTTGGGGTGATTGGTTTTCTGGCTATTTTTGTGGTGTGACATTACCCTCTTGAGAGGTTCGTTAATTATCGGTGGAAGGTCCGATCCGATTTAAACACATGTGGGGAGAGGGGCATTTTCTCTTATTACTTATTTTAGCATGGTCTCTTCTACGGTTTGTAGGAGGGTCTAATAGGGGGCGGGGAGTGGAGAATTTCATTCGGTATTTGGGGGTGGAATTTATAGGAGCTATAACGCTTTCTTTTTAGGTGGCTGCTTTTGGGCCCACTAAAATAAGTTTCCTTGGGGTGGTTTGATCTTTATTCTCCCGGGGAGGTTGTGTCCTTTTTCAAAGAGGCTGTACCCTTTTTGACTAACTCTCTCGGTCGCCCTGGGTCTAGTGAGACGTGCGTCGTTGGTGGGGGGAGTCGGGAGGCTGAACTTGTATTCATTTTTTAGACAACCAGCTATTACTAGGCTCGATAGGTTTATCACCTCTACTTGAGGATCGTCCCACTCTTTTGCGACAGAGACGGGTGTGCCCTACGGGGATAAAAATTTTATCCGTAGGCTGTCCTGAAGTAGCTCGTCTAGTTTCGGGGGGCTGAACTAAAGTTCTCTTTGCTCAGGTGTGCTTGCTAAATCATGATGCAAAAGGTACGAGGTGTAATCTCTGCTTTTTACGGCTTGGGGTAGTTGTTTCATTTCTCTTTCAGCATTCCCTTGCGGTACTTTCTCTATTGCTTCAGGTTTATCCTTTTTTGTCGCCCGTACTTAGGGGGTAAAATGTTTTGTTGGTTGTTGTGTGGGTGGGTTATAAAAGTGAGTTAAAGGAGGGGTGGGCTAGCTTTTTAGGCTCAGAGTGGTCTGAATTGCACGGACATTTTCTCAGTGTAAGGGAGGTGCTTTGCTGTTTAAGCTACACTCTGTGTTATCCAAGTGCACCTTCCGGTACACTTACCATGTTACGACTTGCCTCCCCTTTATTCGGTTGTTTTAATATGTTTATGCATGATGAATTTGGGGAGGGTGACGGGCGGTGTGTACGCGCTTAAGGGCCAGTTTCAGTAGGGCTCTCTATTCCCTGCTTACTGCTAAATCCTCCTTCGGAGATTTGTTTCAGATTCTCTTTCGTGGTTTTCTGGGTCAGAAAATGTAGCCCATCTCTTGCGCACTTCGTAGGCTACACCTCGGCCTGACGTTTGGGGCTGTGCCAATTTAGCTTACTATCAGTCCTTCACAGGGTAAGCTGACGACGGCGGTATATAGGCGGGCTGGGCAAGAAGTGGTGAGGTTGAACGGGGGTTATCGGTTCTAGGACAGGCTCCTCTAGGTGGGTCTAAAGCACCGCCAAGTCCTTTGGGTTTGAAGCTAATGCTTGTAGTCCCCTGGCGAATAGGCGTTGTAAGAGACCTATCGTTGTTTACGGCTGAGCATAGTGGGGTATCTAATCCCAGTTTGTTTCTCGGCTCTCGTGGGTTCGGGTTTGTTTAAAGCCACCTTCGTGGTTGGGTCTCACATCATCGGGTGCGTATTACGGCCTTGATGGGGTTTAGCTTTAGTAGTTAATAATTTATCCCTAACCACGCTTTACGCCGACAGACTGTCCGCTTGGGCACACTCGTATGGCCGCGGTGGCTGGCACGAGTTTTACCGGCCCTCTTAACCAGGGCTAGGTCAAGTTTGCACTTATTGCCTAATGTTTATTACTGCTGAGTTCCCTTGGGGGTGTGGTTATACAAGGCGTCTTGGGCTACGGTGGGTGTGCCTGATGCCTGCTCCTCGTCTCCGGGTGGGGTTTGGGGGCATTCTCACAGGGGTGCGGATACTTGCATGTATAAACTTGGTTACGGCGGATGGTAAAGTCAGGACCAGGCTTTTGTGCTCTCGGGACTTTTTAGGGTCCGTCTTATCATCTTCAGTGGTATGCTTTGTGTAAGCTACGTGAGC